GCTAATGTAGCTTAAATAAAGCATAACACTGAAGATGTTAGGATAGACCCTAGAAAGTCTCATAAGCACAAAAGCTTGGTCCTGACTTTTCTGTCAGCTTTGGCTAAATTTACACATGCAAGTATCCGCACCCCCGTGAAAACACCCTTTTATCTCCCCAGAGAACAAGGAGTGGGTATCAGGCACACGAAAGTTGCCCACGACACCTAGCCCAGCCACACCCCCAAGGGAAACAGCAGTGATAAACATTAAGCAATGAGTGAAAACTTGACTTAGTTATCAGCCACCACAGGGTTGGTTAAACTCGTGCCAGCCACCGCGGTTATACGAATAACCCAAGTTGACAGACATCGGCACAAAGCGTGGTTAAGAAAGTACTAAAATAAAGCCGAACACCCTCAGAGCTGTTGTACGCCCCGAGAGCAAGAAGCCCACCCACGAAAGTGGCTTTACCCCACCTGAAACCACGAAACCCATGAAAACAAACTGGGATTAGATACCCCACTATGCTTGGTCGTAAACAAAAATACTTCATCCTATTCGCCAGGGTACTACGAGCACCAGCTTGAAACCCAAAGGACTTGGCGGTGCTTTAAACCCACCTAGAGGAGCCTGTTCTAAAACCGATTACCCCCGTTAAACCTCACCCTTGCTTGTCATCCCCGCCTATATACCGCCGTCGTCAGCTCACCCTGTGAAGGGCCCAAAGTAAGCAATATTGGCACAGCCCAAAACGTCAGGTCGAGGTGTAGCGTATGCAAGGGAAAGAAATGGGCTACATTTGCTTATACAGCACACACGAATCACTCAATGAAATATGAGTATGAAGGAGAATTTAGAAGTAAGCAGAAAATAGAGCGTTCTGCTGAAACAGGCCCTAAAGCGCGCACACACCGCCCGTCACTCTCCCTAATGTTATAACTCTATATCCATAAAAAGAATAATTAGACAAAAAGGGAGGCAAGTCGTAACATGGTAAGTGTACCGGAAGGTGTACTTGGACAAACCAGAGTATAGCTTAGATAGTAAAGCATCCCCCTTACACCGAGAAGCCGTTCATGCAAACTGAACTACCCTGAAGCCTCCTAACTAGCCTTTAAACCAAAACCAACCACACAAATATTAATAACCCCTCACACTCTAAACCCCAAATAAACAAAACATTTTTTCCCCTAGTATCGGCGAGAGAAAAGAATAAACATAGCGCTATAAAAATAGTACCGCAAGGGAAAGCTGAAAGAGAAATGAAATAAATAATAAAGCCTGAAAAAGCAGAGATACTACCTCGTACCTTTTGCATCATGAATCAGCAAGAAAAATCTAGCATAGAGCCCTTTAGTTAGAAACCCCGAAACCGGACGAGCTACTCCAAGACAGCCTTTTAATAGGGCAAACCCTTCTCTGTGGCAAAAGACTGGAAAGAACTTTGAGTAGAGGCGAAAAACCTACCGAGCCCGGTTATAGCTGGTTGCCTGCAAAATGAATAAAAGTTCAGCCCTACACCCCCTCAAACCAAATGAAGTAAACCCGAGACGTTAATGAGAGAAGACGTAGGAGTTAGTCAAAAGAGGTACAGCCCTTTTGACAGAGGACACAACCTTCAGCACCAGGTACAGATTATAGCTCATAAAGGCATAATGAGAAAGTAGGCCTAAAAGCAGCCATCAACAAAGAAAGCGTTAAAGCTCCCCATTTAATAACCACTAATACTAACAAACCCATCTCACCCTGAGCAATTATAGCAGCCTGTCCTATCTTTATAGAAGTAATTATGCTGATATGAGTAATAAGAGGGCAAGCCCCTCTCTTTGCATAAGTATACATCAGAACGAACTCACACCGAAAATCAACGAACTCAAAACCAGAGAGCCACAGGCCACAAAAAGAGAACAAGAAAAACACCCGCCTACACACCGTTAACCTTACACAAGAATGCTTACAAAGAAAGACTTAGAGGAAGAGAAGGAATTCGGCAAACACAAGCCTCGCCTGTTTACCAAAAACATCGCCTCTTGCAAAACAACATAAGAGGTCCCGCCTGCCCTGTGACTTTCAGTTTAACGGCCGCGGTATTTTGACCGTGCGAAGGTAGCGAAACCACTTGTCTTTTAAATGAAGACCTGTATGAATGGCACAACGAGGGCTTAACTGTCTCCTCTCCCAAGTCAATGAAATTAATCCCCCCGTGCAGAAGCGGGGATAAGACCATAAGACGAGAAGACCCTATGGAGCTTTAGACCCAAAGCAGACTAAGTCAACACCCTTAAACAAAAGAATAAACCAAAAACCTCCTGCCCAAGTGTCTTTGGCTGGGGCGGCCGCGGGAAAAACAAAACTCCCACATGGAACGGAAAAACACTTCTAAAACCAAGAGTGACAACTCTAACAAACAGAACCTCTGACCTTATGATCCGGCAATGCCGATCAACGAACCAAGTTACCCTAGGGATAACAGCGCAATCCTCTTATAGAGTCCCTATCGACAAGAGGGTTTACGACCTCGATGTTGGATCAGGGTATCCTAATGGTGCAGCCGCTATTAAGGGTTCGTTTGTTCAACGATTAAAACCCTACGTGATCTGAGTTCAGACCGGAGCAATCCAGGTCAGTTTCTATCTATGAAATGACTTTTTCCAGTACGAAAGGACCGAAAAAGAGAGGCCAATACTAAAAGCACGCCTCCTCCCAACCCGATGCAACCAACTAAAACAGACAAAGGGACATACCCATACCCCTAAAAACAAGGCATGTTAGAGTGGCAGAGCCCGGATACTGCAAAAGGCCTAAACCCTTTATACAGAGGTTCAAATCCTCTCTCTAATTAATGCACTCATCCATTACACTGATACTCAACCCACTATGCTTCATCATCCCGGTACTCCTAGCCGTAGCCTTCTTCACCCTTGTAGAACGCAAAGTGCTCGGATATATACAACTACGAAAGGGCCCAAACATTGTAGGACCCTACGGGCTTATTCAACCCATTGCAGATGGCATTAAACTGTTTATCAAAGAGCCCATCCGCCCCTCCACTGCCTCACCCCTTCTATTCACCCTAGCACCCGCCATCGCCCTCAGCCTATCTATAATCCTATGAACCCCAATCCCAACTCCTCATCCAATGGCCAACCTAAATCTAGGCATACTATTTATTCTAGCTATCTCAAGTCTAGCAGTATATTCAATTTTAAGCTCAGGATGAGCATCAAACTCAAAATATGCCCTAATCGGAGCCCTACGAGCAGTTGCCCAAACCATCTCATATGAAGTGAGCCTAGGACTAATTCTTTTAAGCACCATCATCTTCACTGGCGGATTTACCCTAAAAATATTTGACCATACACAAGAATCCATCTGATTAATTATCCCAACTTGACCACTAGCCGCAATATGGTTCACATCCACCCTAGCAGAGACAAATCGAGCCCCGTTTGACCTAACCGAAGGAGAATCCGAACTAGTCTCCGGATTTAACGTAGAGTACTCTGGAGGGCCTTTCTCACTATTCTTCCTTGCTGAATACGCAAATATCCTATTAATAAGCACACTATCAACAACAATTTTTCTAGGAGCAACAAACAGCACACTCCCACCAGAACTAAGCTCAGTAAACTTAATAACCAAAACAATCCTACTATCATTTTGCTTCCTATGAATTCGAGCATCATACCCACGATTTCGATACGACCAGCTAATACACTTAATCTGAAAGAATTTTTTACCAATCACCCTCACACTTCTAATCTGACACACTGCCATTACCACCACATTTGCGGGTCTACCGCCACAAAACTGGGGCTGTGCCTGAATTAAAGGACCACTTTGATAGAGTGAACCATAGGGGTTAAAATCCCCTCCGCCCCTAGAAAGAAGGGATTTGAACCCTACCTGAAGAAATCAAAGCTCTTAGTGCTTCCACTACACCACTTCCTAGTAGAGTCAGCTAACTAAGCTCTTGGGCCCATACCCCAAAAATGTAGGTTAAAATCCATCCTTTACTAATGAACCCCCGTACAACCTATCTCTTTATTATATCGCTGGGGCTGGGCACCACAATTACATTAGCAAGCTCCCACTGATTACTAGCGTGGGTAGGACTTGAAATAAACACCCTCGCTATCATCCCACTAATAGCACAACAACACCACCCCCGAGCAACAGAAGCCACAACAAAATACTTTATTACACAAGCCACAGCCGCAGCCATACTACTTTTTGCAGCAACGATCAACACATGACTAACAGGGCAATGATTAATTACCCAAACAATACACCCCATCCCAAACTTTATAATTACAACCGCCCTAGCAATAAAACTAGGATTAGCACCGATACATGTATGACTCCCTGAAGTGCTTCAAGGAATTAATCTAACCACAGGAATGCTCCTCTCCACATGACAAAAACTTGCACCCTTCATCCTACTCACACAAGTACAGCAATCCAACCCCCACCTTCTAACAGGACTAGGACTCTTATCAGTACTTGTGGGAGGATGAGGAGGACTTAACCAAACACAGCTGCGAAAAGTCCTAGCATATTCATCAATCGCCCACCTAGGATGAATAACAATGGTTATCCAATTCTCACCCCAAACAGCCCTCATAACACTAATAATTTATATTATATTAACATCACCCATCTTCCTAACACTTAACCTAATCAAATCAACAACAACCAACGCACTAGCAACATCATGAGCCACAACCCCAGCAGTCACAATCTTAACACCCCTAACCCTCCTCTCACTAGGGGGACTTCCACCCCTTACAGGATTCACACCCAAGTGATTAATTATTCAAGAACTAACAAAACAAAGCCTCCCAACGACTGCTACAATAGCAGCAATAGCAGCCCTAATAAGCCTCTACTTTTACTTACGGATAACCTACTCAATGACAATAACAATTTCCCCCAACAACACCACAGCCACAACAATTTGGCGACTAAAAACAAAAAACACCACCCTGCCCCTCTCAATCGCAACAACCCTTGCCATCACACTTCTGCCCGCAACCCCAACTATCATAGCACTAACACTAGTATAAGAAACTTAGGATAAACTTAGACCAGGGGCCTTCAAAGCCCCCAGCAAGGGTGAGAACCCCTTAGTTTCTGATAAGACTAGCAGGGTACTAACCCACATCTTCTGCATGCAAAACAAACACTTTAATTAAGCTATAGCCCTCACTAGATGGGAAGGCCTCGATCCTTCAAATTTTTAGTTAACAGCTAAAAGCCTAAACCAGCGAGCATCCATCTACTTTCCCCCGCCAGCCGGGGAAAAAGGCGGGTGAAAGCCCCGGCGGGCTCTAGCCCGCTCCTTCAGATTTGCAGTCTGCTATGATCATCACCTCGGTGCTTATAAGAGAGGGAGTTAAACCCTCATTCATGGGGCTACAATCCACCGCTTAACACTCAGCCATCTTATTTGTGGCGACCACACGCTGACTCTTCTCAACTAACCATAAAGATATCGGCACCCTTTACCTAATTTTTGGTGCATGAGCTGGAATAGTGGGCACAGCTTTAAGCCTATTAATTCGAGCTGAACTAAGCCAGCCTGGCGCACTTCTGGGGGATGACCAGGTTTATAATGTAATCGTTACTGCACATGCTTTCGTAATAATCTTCTTTATAGTAATACCCATTATAATTGGGGGTTTTGGAAATTGACTAGTCCCGCTAATAATTGGGGCCCCGGATATAGCATTCCCCCGAATAAATAATATAAGCTTTTGACTTCTCCCCCCGTCTTTCCTTCTACTCCTAGCCTCATCAGGCGTAGAAGCTGGAGCAGGAACGGGCTGAACAGTCTACCCCCCACTAGCAGGCAACCTTGCCCACGCCGGAGCCTCTGTTGACTTAACCATCTTCTCACTTCACCTGGCAGGAATCTCCTCTATCTTAGGAGCAATTAATTTTATCACTACAATTATTAATATAAAACCACCAGCTGTAACTCAATATCAGACACCTTTATTTGTGTGGTCCGTACTTATTACAGCCATTCTCCTTCTCCTGTCTCTTCCCGTTCTAGCTGCAGGAATTACTATGTTATTAACGGACCGCAATCTAAATACTACTTTCTTTGATCCTGCCGGGGGAGGGGACCCAATTCTCTACCAACACCTTTTTTGATTCTTTGGCCACCCTGAGGTGTATATTTTAATTCTACCAGGCTTTGGGATAATTTCACACATTGTGGCCTACTATGCCGGCAAAAAAGAACCCTTTGGATACATGGGCATAGTTTGAGCAATAATAGCAATTGGGCTACTAGGCTTTATTGTCTGAGCCCACCACATATTTACTGTGGGAATAGATGTTGACACACGCGCTTATTTTACATCTGCAACAATAATTATTGCCATCCCCACAGGAGTAAAAGTATTTAGCTGACTAGCCACCCTTCATGGGGGCTCAATTAAATGAGAAACACCAATACTATGGGCCCTGGGGTTCATTTTTCTGTTTACAGTTGGGGGTCTAACAGGAATCGTGCTAGCCAACTCATCCTTAGACATTGTCCTTCACGACACCTACTATGTCGTAGCCCACTTCCACTACGTTCTTTCCATGGGAGCTGTCTTTGCTATCATAGCAGGGTTTGTACACTGGTTCCCGCTATTTACGGGATTTACACTTCATAACATCTGAACAAAACTTCACTTTGGGGTCATGTTTATCGGAGTAAACCTAACATTTTTCCCACAACACTTCTTAGGACTAGCAGGAATGCCTCGACGATACTCTGATTACCCAGATGCATACGCCCTTTGAAACCTGGTCTCATCTGCAGGCTCACTGATCTCTCTAGTAGCTGTTATTATATTTTTATTCATTCTATGAGAAGCACTTACAGCTAAGCGGGAAGTAAAATTAGTAGAGTTATCTTCAACCAATGTGGAGTGAATACACGGATGTCCACCACCCTACCACACATTTGAAGAACCTGCATTCGTTCAAACTCAACCTAATAATTAACGAGAAAGGAGGGAATTGAACCCCCATAAACTAATTTCAAGCCAGCCACATAACCACTCTGCCACTTTCTTAATAAGACGCTAGTAAACAATATTACACTGTTTTGTCAGGACAGAATAGCGGGTTTAAATCCCGCGCGCCTTAATTTATAACAATGGCACATCCCTCACAATTAGGCTTTCAAGATGCAGCTTCCCCTGTAATAGAAGAATTAGTACACTTCCACGATCATGCTTTAATAATTGTATTCCTTATTAGTACATTAGTACTTTACATCATTGTGACTACAGTATCAACTAAATTAACAAACAAGTTCTTACTAGACTCCCAAGAAATTGAGGTCGTATGAACAATTCTCCCAGCACTTGTCTTAATTTTAATTGCACTACCATCACTACGAATTTTGTACCTAATAGACGAAGTAAGCGACCCACACCTTACTATTAAAGCACTAGGACACCAATGGTACTGAAGCTACGAATACACCGACTACCACGACCTATCCTTCGATGCATATATAATCCCAACACAAGACCTTGTACCTGGACAATTCCGACTACTAGAAGCAGACCACCGAGTAGTAATCCCAACGGAGTCCCCAATCCGCATCCTAGTTTCAGCCGAAGACGTCCTTCACTCATGAACAGTCCCATCAGTCGGAATCAAAGTAGATGCAGTCCCGGGCCGGCTCAACCAAACAGCCTTTATTACCTCACACCCGGGGGTGTTTTATGGACAGTGCTCAGAAATCTGCGGTGCTAACCACAGCTTTATACCTGCCGTAATTGAATCAATCTCTCTACCTATATTTGAAGAATGATGCCTAACAATACTCCAAGAACAATCGCTAAGAAGCTAAACAGGGAAATAGCATTAGCCTTTTAAGCTAAAGAATGGTGGTCCCCAACCACCCCTAGCGACGTGCCCCAACTTAATCCCTCCCCCTGATTACTAATTATACTCTTTTGCTGACTCATTATCTTGACCACGGCTCTGCCTAAAATTATACAATTTACCACCCCCAATGAACCCCTTAACCAAAACACCAAACCACTTAAAACAACCCCCTGAAACTACCAATGACACTAAACCTATTTGAGCAATTTAACAGCCCCACTATCATAGGAATCCCCCTGATTGCAATAGCGCTCCTTGCCCCTGTCACACTATTCTCACTCTACCCACACCAATGACTCCAAGACCGGCTATCTGCCGCACAAACCGAAGTAATTAATGAAACTACCCGACAATTTTTTAGCCCTATTAAAGCACCTGGACATAAGTGAGCCCTTATATTAGTTACTTTAACTATTTACCTAATTACCCTAAATGTACTTGGGCTCCTTCCCTTTACTTTTACACCCACAACCCAACTCTCAGCTAGCTTAGGAATTGCAATACCAATATGACTGCTAACCGTACTTGTAGGCCTACGAAACCAACCAAACCAGGCCTTTGCCCACCTCCTGCCAGAATCAACACCCCCCGCCCTAGTTCCTGTTTTAATTATTATTGAAACAATTAGTCTTTTTATCCGCCCGCTAGCCCTGGGTGTCCGAATTACTGCCAACCTAACAGCGGGCCACCTCCTCATCAACCTCATAGCAAGTGGAATAATTTTTATTATTTCCCACTCAATGCTAGCCGGACTAACAATTGGCTTCTTTTTACTTTTACTCAACATTCTAGAGTTTGCTGTAGCAGTGATTCAAGGCTACGTATTTGTACTCCTTTTAAGCCTCTATCTTCAAGAAAACACCTAATGACCCACCAAACACACGCCTACCACATAGTTGACCCCAGCCCATGACCACTCACAGGAGCAATCGCAGCCCTCTCAATGACATCCGGCTTAGCCATTTGATTCCACTTCCATAATATTGCCCTAATTATGCTGGGCACCACCCTCCTTCTTCTAACGATACTACAATGATGACGAGACATCATCCGAGAAAGCACATTCCAAGGACACCACACCCCCCCTGTGCAAAAAGGATTACGATATGGTATAATCTTATTTATCACCTCAGAAGTGTTCTTCTTCCTGGGGTTCTTCTGAGCCTTCTACCACTCCAGCCTGGCCCCCGCACCAGAGCTAGGGGGCTGCTGACCACCAACAGGTCTAACCACTTTAGACCCATTTGAAGTACCCCTACTAAACACAGCAGTACTCCTCGCCTCCGGAGTCACAGTAACATGAACCCACCACAGCATTATAGAAGGGAAACAAAAACAGGCCCTTCAATCACTATCCCTTACAATTTTACTAGGCATATACTTCACTCTGTTACAAATAATTGAATACTATGAAGCACCTTTCTCTATCGCCGATGGTGTTTATGGCTCCACATTTTTTGTAGCAACAGGATTCCACGGACTTCATGTAATAATTGGCTCAACCTTCCTAGCTGTCTGCCTTATCCGACAAACATGCCATCATTTTACATCTAATCACCACTTCGGCTTTGAAGCAGCAGCATGATACTGACATTTTGTAGACGTAGTCTGACTATTCCTATATGTCTCAATTTACTGATGAGGATCATAATCTCTCTAGTATTAAGCTAGTACAAGTGACTTCCAATCACTTAGTCTTGGTTAAAATCCAAGGAAAGATAATGAACTTAGTGATAACCACCACCCTAATTGCTTTACTTCTCTCACTAATACTCACCCTCCTAGCATTCTGACTACCACAAATAACACCAGACCCAGAAAAGCTATCACCCTACGAATGCGGATTTGACCCCCTTGGATCAGGCCGCTTACCCTTCTCTATCCGATTTTTCCTGATTGCAATTCTATTCCTTCTTTTTGACCTGGAAATCGCCCTTTTACTTCCAATCCCCTGGGGAACCCACCTCCCCTCACCACTAATAACATTCTTGTGAGCATCCACCGTACTGATTATCCTAACCCTTGGCTTAGCCTACGAATGAAATCAAGGCGGACTAGAATGAGCAGAATAGGCACTTAGTTTAAGAAAAACACTTGATTTCGGCTCAAAAACCTGCAGTTAGAATCTGTAAGTACCTAATGACTCCCACTCAATTTACCTTCTCATCTGCCTTCCTCCTGGGAGTAGCTGGACTAACATTCCATCGCGCCCACCTACTATCCGCACTATTATGCCTAGAAACCATAATACTATCCCTTCTTATTGCATTGGCCTCATGATCTCTGGAAATAGATACTACAACATCAATAGCCTCACCAATATTTCTACTAGCACTATCAGCCTGCGAGGCCAGCGCGGGCCTAGCCCTTCTAGTAGCAACCTCTCGCACACACGGGGGCGACCAAATAAAAAACCTAAACCTTCTCCAATGCTAAAAATCCTCATCCCCACGATTATGCTCATACCAGTAAGCTGGCTCACCCCTATAAAATGATTGTGACCTTCAACCCTCACCCACAGCCTTCTAATCTCATTAATTAGCATAGCATGATTAAAAAACTCATCAGAAAACGGCTGATGAATAATTAACACACTCATAGCAACAGACCCCCTCTCCTCCCCCCTTCTAGTTCTATCATGCTGACTTCTCCCCCTAATAATTCTAGCCAGCCAAAGTCACACCAACCACGAGCCAGAAAATCGACAACGAATATATATCACCCTACTAATTTCATTACAAATATTTTTAATTTTAGCATTTAGTGCTACCGAGATAATTTTGTTTTACGTAATATTTGAATCAACCCTAATCCCAACCCTAGTGCTCATCACTCGTTGGGGGAACCAAGCGGAACGACTTAAAGCGGGAACATATTTTCTATTCTACACTTTAGCAGGCTCTCTACCACTATTAGTAGCCCTTTTAATCCTACAAAATCACACCGGCACCCTATCTATAATCACACTACAGTTTTCAAACACCAACTACAGCCTCTCGTTTACAGATAAAATCTGATGACTAGCCTGCCTAGCAGCATTCTTCACTAAAATACCACTATATGGAGTACACCTGTGACTTCCTAAAGCCCATGTAGAAGCCCCAATTGCAGGATCAATAATCCTGGCTGCCGTACTTCTAAAACTAGGCGGCTATGGAATAATTCGAATTATAGTCATTCTAGAGCCAGTAACCCCCAAATTAAGCTATCCTTTCATCATTCTGGCCCTCTGAGGCATTATTATAACAAGCTCAATCTGCTTACGACAGACCGACCTTAAGTCCCTAATTGCATACTCATCCGTCAGTCATATAGGATTAGTAGTCTCAGGCATTCTAATCCAAACCCCATGAGGCACAACTGGAGCCCTAATTTTAATAATTGCCCACGGACTAACCTCATCAGCACTATTCTGCCTAGCCAATACCAACTATGAACGAACCCACAGCCGCACACTGACCCTCACTCGAGGGCTACAAGCAGTGCTTCCCCTTATGACCGCATGATGATTTATTGTAAGTCTTGCAAACTTAGCCCTCCCCCCACTTCCCAATTTAATAGCAGAAATCATAATTATTTCCTCACTTTTCAAATGATCAAACTTCACCCTATTATTAACAGGAGCAGGAACATTAATCACTGCCCTATATACCCTATACATATTCCTAATAACGCAACGAGGACCCCTACCACAACACCTATCCTCCACCCCCCCCACCTACTCACGAGAGCACCTTCTTATAACCTTACACATTTCACCCCTAATTCTCCTCATAACAAAGCCTGAACTAATCTGAGGCTGAGCTACATGTGGGTATAGTTTAATAAAAATAACAGATTGTGATTCTAGAAATAGAGGTTAGACCCCTCTTACCCGCCGAGAGAGATTCGACATAACAAAAACTGCTAATTTTTGCCACCTTGGTTAAACCCCAGGGCTCACTCGAGCTCCTAAAGGATAATAGTCATCCATTGGTCTTAGGAACCAAAAATACTTGGTGCAAGTCCAAGTAGCAGCTATGATTAATCAACCCTTAGTGCTATCCTCAAGCAGCCTTATCATTATATTTATCTTAACCCTTACTGTATTATCCACACTAACCCCTCAAAAACTCAAAACCTCATGAGACCTTACACACGCAAAAATAGCAGTAATAATGATATTCTTTGTAAGTTTACTACCCCTAACACTATTCTTAAATAGCGGGATTGAAACAACTACAACCTCCTGAACCTGAACAAACACCCCCACCTTTAACATTTGCATATCATTTAAGATAGACATCTACTCCACCACATTCACCCCAGTAGCACTTTATGTAACCTGGTCTATTCTGGAGTTTGCTTCATGGTATATAAACACAGAAAAACAAAAGAATCAATTCTTCAAATACCTATTAATTTTCCTTATCTCAATAATCACCCTAGTTACAGCAAACAACCTATTCCAACTATTTATTGGTTGAGAAGGGGTGGGAATTATATCATTTTTACTCATCGGGTGGTGGCACGGACGAACCTCTGCCAACACAGCAGCCCTTCAAGCAGTACTCTACAACCGAATTGGTGACGTAGGACTAATTATGGCTATAGCATGAATAGCAATTGAAATAAACTCATGAGAACTCAACCAAATCTCAACCCTAGCCAAAAACCAAGACATTACCCTGCCGCTCCTGGGCTTCATCCTAGCAGCCGCAGGAAAATCAGCACAATTTGGCTTACACCCCTGGCTCCCTGCAGCCATAGAAGGACCAACCCCGGTTTCTGCCCTACTTCACTCAAGCACTATAGTGGTAGCCGGGGTATTCTTACTAATTCGAATTAGCCCCCTAATTGCACTAAACCCAGCCTCGTCAACGCTATGCTTATGCCTCGGGGCCCTAACTACACTATTCACAGCCGCCTGCGCACTAACTCAAAATGATATTAAAAAAATCGTAGCATTCTCTACATCAAGCCAACTAGGACTTATAATAGTCACAATTGGACTCAACCAACCCCACCTAGCCTTTCTACACATTTGCACCCACGCTTTTTTTAAAGCAATACTTTTCCTCTGTTCTGGCTCAATTATCCACAGCCTCAATGATGAACAAGACATCCGAAAAATGGGGGGCTTACACAATATTACACCTCTTACCTCATCCTGCATAACCCTTGGCAGTCTTGCCCTTACAGGCACACCATTTCTAGCAGGCTTTTTTTCTAAAGACCAAATCATTGAAGCCCTTAACACCTCCCACTTAAACGCCTGAGCCCTAGTCCTCACCATTATTGCTACCTCTTTCACCGCTGTCTACAGCCTACGAATTGTATTTTTTGTCTCCATAGGACACCCCCGATTCAACACCTTGCCCCCCATTAATGAAAATAACACCAAAGTAACCAACCCCCTCAAACGACTTGCCTGAGGAAGCATCCTAATAGGACTAATCATCACAACAAATCTAACCCCACTAAAAACCCCCATCATATCAATACCCACGCACATAAAAATAATAGCCCTAATAGTATCAATCGCAGCCCTCCTAGTGGCCACAGACCTAGCTAACATAACAAAAAAACAATTTAAGCCCCAACCCAAAAAAACCCTGCACCACTTCTCCAATATACTAGGATTCTTCCCAACCATTATACACCGGCTCCCTACAAAAATCAGCCTAGTACTTGGGCAAAAACTAGCAAGCCAAATGATTGATCAGACATGACTAGAAAAAACTGGGCCACAAACCAGTACTGAGATTAATAAAAAAATATCCTCCCAAATTAGCAACTTGCAACAAGGGATAATTAAGACCTATCTTCTCCTTTTCCTCCTAACTTTAACACTTACCCACATCACCATACCACACTAAACAACCCGAAGAGCCCCAAAATTTAAACCACGCGTCAATTCAAGAACCACAAAAAGACACAACAAGAGCATAAAAGCACTAATAACCAACACCCAGGCCCCGCTCCAATAAATTACACCCACACCACCCACGTCACCATAAACTACGCCCCCCACACCACCACCCCCGCACAAGACAAAATTAACCCCATCTCACCCACCAACTAAACTAATGGCCCCCCAAATAACACCCAACATATAAACTACGACATAAACCACAACAGAACCACTCCCAGGGGTCTCAGGATAAGGCTCAGCCGAAAGAGCAGAAGAATATGCAAATACAACAAGCATCCCCCCCAAATAAATCAAAAACAAAATCAAAGATAAAAAACACCCCCCAAAACCCACCAAAACCCCGCACCCCGCACCCGCCACTGCTACCAGCCCCAGTGCACCAAAATAGGGAGAAGGGTTAGAAGCCACTACAATAAGCCCCAGTATAAAAACCAACAAAAACACAAATATTAAAAAAACCATAATTCTAACTAGGACTCTAACCTAGAATAATAGCTTGAAAAACCACCGTTGTACCTTTAACTATTAGAACCATAATGACCACTTTACGCAAGTCCCACCCACTACTAAAAATTGCAAACGACGCCCTAATTGACCTCCCAGCCCCCTCTAACATCTCAGTGTGATGAAACTTTGGGTCACTTCTAGGATTATGCCTAATCACCCAAATCCTTACAGGATTATTTCTAGCAATACACTACACAGCAGATATTACCATAGCATTTTCATCAATTGCACACATCTGCCGAGATGTAAACTATGGATGACTCCTACGAAATATTCATGCTAACGGAGCATCCTTCTTCTTCATCTGTATCTATACACACATCGCCCGAGGGCTTTACTACGGATCTTACCTATACAAAGAGACCTGAAACATAGGAGTTATTCTCCTCATTCTAGTGATAGCCACTGCCTTTGTAGGATACGTCCTCCCCTGAGGACAAATATCCTTCTGAGGAGCCACTGTAATCACCAACCTTCTATCAGCTATTCCCTATGTAGGGAATAGCCTAGTCCAATGAATCTGAGGGGGCTTCTCTGTAGACAATGCTACACTAAGTCGATTCTTTACCTTTCACTTTCTCCTCCCCTTCATCATTATAGCAGCAACAGCTATCCACCTATTATTCCTTCATGAAACAGGGTCTAATAACCCAATCGGACTAAACTCCGACGCAGACAAAGTATCATTTCACCCATATTTTTCATATAAAGACCTACTAGGCTTTGCAATCATAACAATCACACTTATATCCCTAGCACTTTTTACACCAAACCTACTAGGAGACCCAGATAACTTTTCCCCTGCCAACCCTCTAGTAACACCCCCCCACATCAAACCAGAGTGATACTTCTTATTTGCTTATGCAATCCTTCGATCCGTGCCCAATAAGCTAGGAGGAGTCCTAGCCCTGTTATTTTCAATCCTAATCCTAATACTAATCCCACTACTACACACCTCCAAACAACGAGGCCTGACTTTTCGCCCAATCACCCAGCTACTATTCTGAACACTATTAGCCGATGTGGCTATCCTCACCTGAGTTGGCGGTATACCAGTAGAACACCCCTTTGTTATTATTGGCCAAATTGCCTCATTAACCTACTTTACTATTTTCTTACTACTCATCCCCCTAGCAGGGCTGCTTGAAAACAAAATCATTGAACAGACATGCATTAGTAGCTCAGGCAGAGCGCCAACCTTGTAAGTTGGAGGCCGGAGGCGAAACCCCCCCCTAATGTCTTAAAGAAGAGGGATTTTAACCCCCACCTCTGGCCCCCAAAGCCAGAATTCTAAATAAACTATTCTTTAAAGAGACATAAGTCATATATATATATATATATATACCTATGTATTAACACCATAGGATGAAATAAAGGCACTTTTGTTTTAAGAAGAAAAACACAAACGTACTAAAAGCAATAACATATTAAGCCAACGATTATCAATTAAAAACGTTAGTAATTTAAGATTTAACACATTTAAATCATCAGTAATCTCTACCAAGTATCCCCATAATATTACATAAAACTATAATGCACAGTAAGAACCTACCATCAGTTGATTTCTTAATGATAACGTTTATTGATGGTCAGGGACAATAATTGTGGGGGTTTCACTTAGTGAACTATTCCTGGCATTTGGTTCCTACCTCAGGAACATAAAAAGACTGACTCCACCCACTTTCATCGACGCTCGCATAAGTTAATGTTGGCAACCATTCGACTCGTTACCCACCTAGCTAGCACTCTTTCTACAGCGCAAGGGGTTCTTCTTTTTTTTTCTCCTTTCACATTGCATTTCAGAGTGCAGCGCGTCAATAACAGATAAGGTTGAACATCATCCTTGCCTACTTAATCATCTGGTAATAGCTTAATTAAGGCATATATAGAAGAATTGCATAACTGATCTCATGAGCATAAAGTTCACTCTGTTTCTCCTAACAATCCTATGATAGTGCCCCCTGGCTTACGCGCGTAAACCCCCCCTACCCCCCCACGCACCCGGGAATCACTAAGGAACCTGTAAACCCCCCGGAAACAGGAATAACCCCGAGATGCACATTATTAGCCATCTAATTTAATCTATTTATACTATTATAATATTACAAAA